AGCTATATACGAATCACCCACACCCTCTTCTTTTGTATTTCATTAATTGACTTTCCTTTCAATTAAGACGAAATTCTCTAAAAAGAAACCCCCGCTTTCTTTAAAATATCATAAACAGTTCCTGTAGGTTGAGCACCTTTTTCAAGAAAAAATAGAATAGCAGGAATATTTAAATACGTTTGATTATTTATCGGATCATAAAAACCCACTTTCCGAAGATCTCTTCCTTCTCTTCGGGATCGGACATCAATTGCAACGATTCGATAAACGGCTCATTGGGATAGACGTAGATAAACTAGAACCCCCCCTAGAAACGTATACGAAGCTTTCTCTTCGTACGGCTCGAGAAATTAGAAGATATGTCTATGTATACAATTCGAATGTCAAATAGATCTATAAAAGCATTAAATCAAATCAATTAGACTAAGATTATTTAATACTTTTTTATTCTTCTTTTTCTTTATCCAAAAAAAAATCATTTGTATTCTCAAAACTCAAGTTGAGTAACTCGGAAATATGAAATAGCTCAAAAGAAAACCCTTATGTATTTGATTTTTTGAGTGGTCTCTAACCCCTTTTTCTTTGTCTCATTTAGAATATATTTGGACTCCTTGTTCTTGATCTAGTTGTCGAGACAATAAAAAAAAAGATATTTCCTTGTTCCAAAATATTTTCTCTTTGCCTTGAATCATTGGGTTTAGACATTACTTCGGTGATTTTTAATCGTTTCAAAATGGCAGCAACACGGCCCTTTTTCTGATTTATTTCTATCAAAGAATCATAAACGGTTGATTCCCGCAAGATACACTTTTGATCAAAAGAGTTTCACTAATTCCAACAAATTTTCCTTTTTTGGATTTGAAACTTGCTCGAATTGGATCCTTTCGATTTAGAAATCGAAAATAGACTACACTTACGAAGTTGTTCCAACTTATTAATTGGCACTAACCCTAGATCCTTGCCCTGAGAAATGAATCAATACTTTCTACTCGAGCTACATCACATACTGTTTACACTACAACCCAAGAAAAAATGAGGTTTCGAGTGGAACAGAACAAGGGATGTCGAGCCAAGAGCACCTTCATTCCTATATAATAAAAAGGGTGGGTGTAAGAATCCACAACTGATCATGTCCTTCAAGTCGCACGTTGCTTTCTACCACATCGTTTCAAACGAAGTTTTACCATAACATTCCTCTAGTTTGGAACTGATATGTAATTGATTCAATTAGGGAATCATGAATAGTCATTTGTTCGGTCGTTCCATTGGTTTCTAAAGAAGTCTTAGAAAGAATTCAATTTAATCCTCGATTTTCTTTTTATTGGATGAATGCAATATTTTTATTTTATTTATTAATTTCTAAATATTAGGAAGAAAAAAGTTCTTTGTATTGAATCTACATTGCATCTTCAAGTAACTTGAGAGGATATATTCAACAATCTTAGACTTCTTCGAATATCAAATACTCATAAGAAATCATTCAATTCAAATAGTTATTGAATTGAAAAAAAACCTACCTGGATATCACTATTTGAATAAAGTTTTCCTAAAGATTGCATTTATCATCATAAATAATTCATCTTTGAATTAAACCTCAGTGATTAAAAAAATATAGATAAATAGAAAAAGAAATTTATTTCTTTTTTTCGTGGAGTGAATAAAAAAAAGTTGATGTAAAGGAAGATTTAGGCTCTTTTTCTTTCATTTCATACTGAAAAAGAAAATCATAAAAAAAAGAATTCCCTCTATCAGATAGACTGAACAATTGTCATTGGAATGAATTATGAATATTCAATATAGAATATTTCAAATTAACGGATCCAAAATCTTTTTCAAAAAACCAAAAAACGTTATCACTGAAATAGAACGACAATAATACATTAAGCATTTCCTCATTTTACGCGTAGTTTCTTTGACTGGTGGGGGTTCGTTCAATAATTTTTATTTAAAGCAAGGGGAATAGAATATAGGATGTATGAATTACCCCCCTGTATATATTATTACATATATTTACAATTATATATGCGAACCAAATCAAATACGAAATGAAATACCTAAAAATGAGGTTCAAAGAAAATAGATACGTTATATGTATGTAACTTGATTATTTCTTAATCCAATTTTCCAATTTGTACTAGCACAGCTAGTTAAATTGCTATCTTACATTGTTAATTAATTCTTATTATATGGGACGTAAGGCTTTTCGAAGTAACTAACTTAAACTTCAATATGAATATTCAATATTCAAAGTATAAGGGGATGGACATACGATGAAAAGCGCATTCAACCTCTTTTGCAACCCCCTTTTTTCTTTATTTCCAATTCTTCGAATTTAGATTCCTAGATCACAACTCGATTCAGTTTCATCTATATGTATCTTAGTTGAATTTAATTTGTGAAAAAATAGGATTTAAAGAAGAATAGAATCATTAAAAATCCGAAACAAGAATCACATAATATCCAATATTTAACTCTTAAAGAGTAGAGAAGGTAGTTCAAAAAACAGAAGGTAGTTCAAAAAGAAAACCTTTCTTTATTGTGATAATAGATATTTCTATCTATGTTTCTATCTATATATAGAATAGGTATTCCCTGGGACGGAAGGATTCGAACCTCCGAATAGCGGGACCAAAACCCGTTGCCTTACCACTTGGCCACGCCCCATTTCAATTTCTATTCAATACTACTAAAGAGTAGTATTGTTTTTGGTTGTTCGTCAATTCCAATCTAAAATAAATATCTATGGACTCTATTGTTCCTAGGGTTTTGACACGTGTAGATATACAATGAAGCTGAATTTATTGATCATTACATATAATTCAATTAAGATATTGTATAAAAGTATGATTTCTTCTATTCTTTTTTGAGAATTGAAGGATTTTTGATTGGGTGAGTTCAAAGAAGGATTTTTTGGTATCCCTTACCTTTTTTTTTCATTTTTAAGGGATATCAATTATCAATAACAATAACTCAATCAAAATACAATTATCTCCAAGTCCAAGAAAAAAAAATGTTTGTTATGCTTAATATCTTTAGTTTGATCTGTATCTGTCTTCATTCCACCCTTTATTCAAGTAGTTTTTTCTTAGCCAAATTGCCTGAGGCCTACGCTTTTTTGAATCCAATCGTAGATTTTATGCCAGTAATACCCCTTCTCTTTTTTCTCTTAGCCTTTGTTTGGCAAGCTGCTGTAAGTTTTCGATGAGATCTTTAATACTGTCCTAGACATGATTTATTCGAAAAAAAAATGGGAACAATGGATAAGATCGGATAAGTCTTACAGCATGAACATGAACCCTCGATTCAAACAATTCTTAGATAGCTGCAAAAAATCTGACTCCCCTCTTTCCTTTCCTCATTCGGATTCTTTTTCATTTATTGAAAAACCCTTTTAGAGTCATTTCAAAATAGGAAAGATTTTTTTTTATGAAAGACTCGACTCTTATTCCAAATGAATTTCTGAAAATTCTTTTTGATTTTTGATTTCGAGAAACCATTTTGTTTATTGGTGTCAAAATAGGATATGGGGTATAAAAATGGAGAATCTATTCTCTTTTTTTTTTTTGAAAAAAAAAGATCTTGGAGATTGTGTAATGCTTACTCTCAAACTCTTTGTTTACACAGTAGTGATATTTTTTGTTTCTCTCTTCATCTTTGGATTCCTATCTAATGATCCAGGACGTAATCCTGGACGTGAAGAATAAAAAGGCCTTTCTTTTTACTTGCTTAATTTTTCAATGTTCTTACTTAGGATTTTATCTATTTTACTTAGGATTTTATCTATTGTACATCCTTATTTATTATATGAAATAAAAAAAAAACAAAAACAAAGGAAAGGTTTTGAAAAAAAAATAAATAAAATAACAAGTCATCAACGGAAACGGAAAGAGAGGGATTCGAACCCTCGGTACGAAAAACTCGTACAACGGATTAGCAATCCGACGCTTTAGTCCACTCAGCCATCTCTCCCAATTGAAAAAGGATAATTACTATCTTACATTACACAAAAAGTAAGGCTTGAAAAAAAGCCTTTCTTTTCTTTATCTCTCTTTATTTTTTTTTACTCTATTAATATATACAACTTTAATATATACTACTTTTATAAGCAATCCCATTTAGATAAAGAAAAGGTTCTAAAGAGATATTTCGAATAAAAAAAAATAAAAAAGCAAGAATACCTCTTCTTCCGAAAGAGCTTTTTTTCTTTTCACGGCCTGGCCTGGTCAGTACCTAGCCGGGCCATTTTTTGTTCCATTCCAAATCATAGATATAGATAAAATGATTTGTTTGAAAACAAAAATGCTTATTATTGATTATTGAAACAACAATCAGAAGAAGGGATCTTTCCATTCCTCTGATATGGAATTTCATTCTATAGAATCAAAGTGTCATTTTTTATTATTATTATTCTTTCTTTTCTTATTTTTTTTCCTTTACTGGAAAAAAAGAAAAAAAAATAAGGAACTGTGGATTGTTGTGCAATGCATTCTTATGTCATAACATAAATAGTTTTATCGAGCCCTATCTGTTCTGTCAAAAATCCTCCAGCAAAAGAAAGAACTTGTTCTTTCTTTATTTAAATTTTGAATTAGGAGTGCTCTTTTACTAATCTGATTAGGTTTACTGACAAAACCAAAACAAACACGTCAATGCTATAATTTTCATCATTATTTTGTTTTGGATCCTATCTTGATTACGTCCGATTACCTTTTTTTGTTCGACAAAAGTTTCATTTATATACAATAATCGCATTGTAGCGGGTATAGTTTAGTGGTAAAAGTGTGATTCGTTTTATTAATCCCTTTTATAGTTAAGGGATCCCTCGGTTTGATTTGATTCATATTCCGAAGAAAAACTTTATTTCTTAAAAGGATTTAATCCTTTACCTCTCAACGAAGGATTCGAGGAAAAATATACATTCTCGTGATTTGTATCCAAGGGTCAATTAAAAATGGAAAATTGGATTATTTAATTGCGAAACATAATTTTTTTTGAATTGG